CACATACGGAAATATGAAATTCAGACTCATGCGACAAGCCATGGTCCTGAAAAAATCACTAAGGAAATTCCGCACCTAGAAGCCCACTTACTTCGAAATTTAGACAAAAATGGAATTGTGATACTGGGATCTTGGGTAGAGACAGGAGATATTTTAGTGGGTAAACTAACGCCTCAAATGGTGCAAGAATCATCGTATGCCCCGGAAGATAGATTATTACGAGCTATACTTGGAATTCAGGTATCCTCCTCAAAGGAAACTTGTCTAAAACTACCTATAGGCGGTAGGGGTCGAGTTATTGATGTGAGATGGATCCAAAAAAAGAGGGGTTCTAATTATAATCCGGAAACTATTCGTATATATATTTTACAAAAACGTGAAATTAAAGTAGGTGATAAAGTGGCCGGGAGACATGGAAATAAGGGTATCATTTCAAAAATCTTGTCTAGACAGGATATGCCTTATTTGCAAGATGGAAGATCTGTTGATATGGTCTTCAATCCATTAGGGGTGCCGTCACGAATGAATGTAGGACAGATATTTGAATGCTCACTCGGATTAGCGGGGGATATGCTAGATAGACATTATCGAATAGCACCTTTTGATGAGAGATATGAGCAAGAGGCTTCTAGAAAACTAGTATTTTCTGAATTATATGAAGCCAGTAAACAAACATCGAATCCGTGGATATTTGAACCCGAGTATCCGGGCAAAAGCAGAATATTTGATGGAAGAACAGGGAATCCTTTTGAACAGCCTGTTATAATAGGAAAGCCTTATATCTTGAAATTAATTCATCAAGTTGATGATAAAATACATGGACGTTCCAGTGGGCATTATGCACTTGTTACGCAGCAACCCCTTAGAGGAAGGGCCAAGCAAGGAGGACAACGTGTAGGTGAGATGGAGGTTTGGGCCCTTGAGGGATTTGGTGTTGCTAATATTTTGCAAGAGATGCTTACTTATAAATCTGATCATATTAAAGCTCGCCAAGCAGTACTCGCGACTACGATCATTGGCGGAACAATACCGAAACCTGTGGACGCTCCAGAATCTTTTCGATTGCTCGTTCGAGAAATACGATCTTTGGCTATGGAACTGAATCATTTCCTTGTATCTGAGAAGAACTTCCGGATTCATAGGAAGGAAGCTTAATTGGACGGAATCATAATTTTTATTCTATGATTGATCAATATAAACATCAACAACTCCGAATCGGATCAGTTTCTCCTCAACAAATAATTGCTTGGGCAAAAAAAATTCTACCTAATGGAGAGATAGTTGGCGAGGTAACAAAACCCTATACATTTCATTACAAAACCAATAAGCCTGAAAAAGATGGATTATTTTGTGAAAGAATTTTTGGGCCTGTAAAAAGTGGGATTTGTGCTTGTGGAAATTATCGAGTGATCGGAGATAAAAAAGACAACAACAAATTTTGCGAACAATGCGGGGTAGAATTTGTTGATTCTCGGATACGTAGATATCAAATGGGTTATATAAAACTGGCATGCCCAGTAACCCATGTGTGGTATTTGAAACGTCTTCCTAGTTATATCGCGAATCTTTTAGATAAACCTCTTAAAGAATTAGAAGGTCTAGTTTATTGCGATGTGTGATTTGATCCAATTTTTTATTGTACAGATTATTAACGATAAACTGTCATTCCATTCAATTGAATTGGGATGTCCCCGATCTGACATGTCTCTGGGAGTGAGTAACATGAAGCTCAGAATTTTGGGTATATTGAATATTCCCCAATTAAAAAGGGAATGGGTCTATGGTCGATTCAGTAACAAAGAAATATAAGTTTATAGCTCTACACCTCGTAAAAAAAAACTTATTGTGGAATTCATTATTACATTTCTTTTAGAAAGAACGAAGATTATGTGTAAATAAGCAAATATATAATATATAATGGTTGCGGAAGTCTATCCATCGCATATAGGCTGAAGTATATCGTAGCATAACCGTCGAGGTAAAGTCTGGACCTAAAAGATCAAATGGAATAATACATAAAATAGACAAGGAAATCTCTTATGAATTCCGGAATACTCCTTTTAATTAATAATTTTAAGGGATTCCTCATTCGAAAGGGGGTATAGACTACTCAAGAATTTTATATTTCTTTTCTGTCATAATTGAGAAGAGGAATGCATCAACAGTGAAAAGTTGTTTGGTCTTTATTGAGAACTTGAGTAAAGAGTAAACAACTTTTTTTTAGACTATTGGATTATCCGTTTTATAGAATTTGAAAGCGGAAATCCCTTTATCTTGGGCGTAACTGCTTGAGCCGGATGAAAGGAAACTTTCATGTCCGATTTTAAAAGGGGGAGATCCTATTGGATCCTATCCAAATTTTTCGTTTGCTAGACCCGTCGTTAAAAAACCCACTTTCTTACGATTACGAGGTTCATTCGAATATGAAATCCAATCCTGGAAATACAGCATCCCACTATTTTTTACTACTCAAGGTTTCGATGCATTTCGAAATCGAGAA